ATAATTAATAAAATACGCAATAACTCCAAAAAACGTTCTGATACATCTGTAAAAAACAGAAACTAACACTAGGAATGTTTGACGAACAGTATAAAGAATCATTATTATTTCGACACAAGAAAAGGATTTTTCACACCCCTTTTCTTGTGTCGAAGACTAGGAAGACGAATAAACCCTCCCAGAAATATTTGCTCCCTTCATTTATATTTATCCGTTCTATTTCCCGTTTACTTTTGGATAGGATCTAGCCAAAGTGAAATGTATTAGAATGAAATGCATTTTTTACATTTCAATCTGACAATAGCAACATAGCCCCAATTTTGAAAAAAAAAAAAAGAAGGGGTCAAGTCAAATAGTCTTTCTATATACTATGTCTAGGAATGTCGTACAAGGAATTCCCGGCATCTCATAGAAAAAGAGTCTAAAAGAACAAAATTCTTTTTCTAATTTCATTTTTTATCATAGATAATTGCTAATACTTGATGTCGATAAATACGCCAGTCTAGAAATTCATTTCGGACAATTGAACCTTCTCGAACTGTTTCTTTTTAAGAACCAAAAAGATTTGTGCCAAAATCACAGATGCGAAGAAGAACAAAAGACCTTGTACACGTAATGGATCTTGAAGTACTATTTCTGCATCTCCCTGACCAAATCCGCCCACATTAGGATTACTTGTCAACGGTTGATCCAATTTGATAGATTCACCTTCTGAAACAAGAAGTTCTGGCCCCGGAGGGATAATATCAACTACTTGACGTCCATCGGATGCATCCGCTATGGTTATTTCGTATCCCCCCTTTTCTTTTCGTAGGATTTTGCTTACTATACCTGATGCTGTAGCATTATAAACTGTATTGTTACTCTTGCTCCCATCAGGATAAATTTGGCCCCTTCCTCTGTTTCCGCCTACGTATATAGGATATTTTAAGAAGTGAATGTCTTTCTTAGTAGCGGGGTCGGGGGAAAGAATAGGAAAGGTGATTTCACTATATTTCTGACCAGGAACAGGGCCTATGACAAGAATATTTTTTTGGTTGGGGCGATAACTCTGAAAAGACAGATTGCCCATCTTTTCTTTTATCTCGGGGGAAATACGATCGGGAGGGGCTAATTCAAAACCCTCTGGTAAAATAAGAACAGCCCCTACATTCAAACCCCCCTTTTTACCATTAGCAAGAACTTGTTTCAGTTGCATATCATAGGGAATTCGAACAACTGCTTCAAATACAGTATCGGGAAGTACCGCTTGCGGAACCTCAATATCCACTGGTTTATTAGCTAAATGGCAATTGGCGCATACAATACGTCCAGTGGCTTCTCGTGGATTTTCATAACCCTGCTGTGCAAAAATGGGATATGCATTTGAAATGGATGTACGAGTTATGATATATATCATGAGCGATATGGAAATAGATCGAGTAATCTGTTCCTTTATCCAAGAAAAAGTATTTCTAGTTTGCATGGTCCAACCATTGATCCCGAAAATTTCTACAATAAATTGGGGTAGGTCACTAATGGAGTTTCCTATCCACGATTCTGTTATTTACTGGAATAATAATAATTTGACTGGATTAATATATAGGAATATAGGATGAATCTCCGGGATGGGTAGAAATATAAAGTTTTTTTCAATGCTTTGCTTATGTACAACTGCAAAGTAATAAGAAACATTATAATTAGATTAGGTAGATAATTTTTCAGTCATTCATTGAATGATAAATCACTACAAGTGACGGAGATACGCGATTTAAATAACGGAAAATCCAATATTTGAAAATTGTATCTAGAATGACTGGAAAAGTGGAAACAAGGCCAGATATAATTTGATCATTATGAACAAATCCAAAATCCTTGTAGACAAAGCCAATCAGCAGTTCCCAACCATGGGGCGAATGAAATCCGATACATAAATCAGTTAATAAAAGAAGAGAAAAAGCTTTTATTGTGTCACTTAAGTTATATAGGAATTCCTGAGCCCAAGAGTTAAGAATAACAAGTTCTTTATTACCCAAAATAGAATAACCACTTAGAATAATGAAACAGATTATATTTGTCGAGAAGTGCAAAATCGTATGAATACGACCCTCATTGTGTATCTTGATTAATTGGATTGTTTCTTTGTGAATTCCTATACGAAGGTTTTGTAGATGTGTCTCCGAGTATTCCTTGATCATTTCCTCTAAGAGGAGGAGTTCCTTTAATTCTTTGAATTTTTCTAGAATACTATTTTCTTCAATATCATTCAAAAAAGTTTCGGATTGCCTAGTATTCCACCAATTTGTAATCCATGATTCCAGACTTTTTTGAAATGAGAGCGAAATCCACCAAGGCAAAAATACTATAGATGCAAGATAGAAAAGAGGAGTTAATGCTTTCTTTTTTGCCATTTTTTCATCTGTGAATTGTTAATGAATCTTATTCGTCGACTTTATGTAATCTAATATTTCTCTCACGCATCAGTTCTATTACAAGTTATCGAATCTATGAATCTATTCACTCTTTTTTATTATTTTTTTTTTAATTGTTCCATATATGTCTGCTTTGACTCGAATGGATGTTCTGAAGAAATTTCAATTAAGTTATGTTATAGAAAAAGAGGATTCTTGCGTTTTTGCCCTCCTGCTGAGAAAGCATGCATTTGTCGGCTCATTTCTTAAAATACTTCAATTGGTACACGCAAGAAATAGGCCAATTCAGCAGCTTTTTGTTCCATTTCCCGTGGAGTAAAATTCTCATCAGTACGAGTCAATGGAATGGCTCCCTGGCCTTTGATATCCATATAAAGGACACGACGAGCATAAATACCCTCTTTAACTTCTACTCTGACGGACTGAATATCTTTTATAAGAAATCGGAGGAAGACCCGACGATTTTTTCCAGGAAATCCCCAACGAAAAATACACACTATTCCGTCTTTTCTATCAAATCGATCATAACCACTACCTACATTCCACGAAATTGTGCACCACAAATAAGAGCTAATAAAAAGACCCGCGATCCCATAGAAAGACATCACAATTCCTTGTGGAAAAAAAACGATTTCCTGAGACGGAAATAAAGATATCAAATTTCTACCAAGATAACTCGAGGTTCCAACCAACAAGAATCCTAATGAACCTAAAAAAAGGATAACAGCCCAGCAGAAATTACTTGTTTTTCGAGCCCCTGTTATAGGTTCTATCCATATATGTTCTGATCGACAACTCATACTTGATCCAGTTGCTTTTTTTTGGAATTGAGAGAATACCCCAAATGAATTTTACTTTAGTCCTTTTGTTTCCGAAGTAACTCGCATCAACTAGCACTAGTTTGATGTGAACCTTTAGGAGTAATTCATTAAATTGGTTAGATCTAAACTAATAACATACCCTTCGTATGATCTCACTAAAGATAGCCACATGCATATAGATAGACCAACTTTACAATTCAGCCGTCCGCCAATTCGGGTCTATTTGAAAATAGCTAGAATATAGCATTTTGGGAGATTTTCGTCGGAAGACGCTTATACCATATTTTGCTAAAAGGATATCTGTGTTATGATACAAGCGTCAGTTTAAAAATGAGATTTTGTGCCCTCGGCTCTAAACAATCTTGTTTTTTTGAACATGAAGAAATAAAGAAGCCATTGCGATTGCCGGAAATACTAGGCCTACTAAAGGGACCAAAACAGAGGGAAAGTTAAGAGTTGTCATAGAATGGGTACCTCGCTTTACTATTTGTACCTGTTATTATTATTTAGATTTGATATTTATAGAATATAAAGATATTATATATAAAGATATCTTATATCTTATTATAAGTATAATTTGATAATTCTAAATTGGAATTATTATTACTTAATATCTCTCTAATCTATTCTAATTCTAAATGAGTATATAATGTAGTTTTTCATCCCTCTACATGAAAGATTTGAAAGGATATGGATGAGATATTATTTGATTCATTTTTTTCTCTTGTCTTCAAATTTAATTTACTAAGCAAAAAGTTTCTTAAAAATGAATTAGATTCTATTTATTTAGTTTTATATATTAAAGGGTTTGTTAGAATCCCATCCAGCAGGGATTCTTAGTCAAAATAGGATTATCGTAAGGTATAGAAAGATAAAATTCTATTATTCCGATAAACTAATTACTTGTTTGCTCAAAATAATTCAACTTCATGTTCTAATTTTGATTCAAAGGAAAGAAAGTGTGGAGTTGAAATAACTCACTCAGAACGCTTTTTAAAGGATTACGTGGTACGATTAGATCGAATAAGCCCTTCTGGAATAAATACTCAGCCGCTTGTGAACCTTCGGGTACTGTTTTATTTAATGTTTGTTCAATTACTCTTTTACCCGCAAAGGCAATGTAGGCATGGGGTTCGGCAATAATGATATCCCCCAACATACCAAAACTAGCTGTCACCCCGCCGGTAGTAGGAGATGTAAGGATTGGTACATAGAATAACTTTTTATTTGATTGATAATCATATAAAGCAGCAGATATTTTAGCCATTTGCATCAAGCTCAAACTTCCTTCTTGCATGCGTGCCCCTCCGGAAGCACACACTATAATAAGAGGTAGAAATTCTTTAGTGGCGTATTCAATCAAACGGGTAATTTTCTCCCCAACTACGGATCCCATACTACCCCCCATAAACTGAAAATCCATAACCCCAATTGCTACGTTAATACCGTTTAATTGCCCTATACCTGTTTGAATAGCCTCGGTTAATCCTGTCTTTCTTTGATAAGAATCGATACGATTTTTATAAGGCTCCTCCTCCGAATGAAATTGAATGGGATCCAGAGAGACCATGTCTTCATCCATAGGCTCCCAAGTACCCGAATCAATCAAAAGTTCGATTCTATCAGAACTACTCATTTTCAAATGATATCCACATTGTTCACAAAGATTCATTTTTGATTTAAAAAATTTCTTATAATTTAATCCATAACAATTTTCGCATTGAACCCACAAATGCCTGTATTTTTGATTTACATCCAGATCGGTAGA